GCCAGCGTAGCTTAAGTAAAGCATAACACTGAAGATGTTAAGATGGGCCCTAGAAAGCCCCGTAAGCACAAAAGCTTGGTCCTGACTTTACTATCAGCTTTGGTTGGATTTATACATGCAAGTATCCGCAACCCTGTGAGAATGCCCTACATATTCCCTCATACGGAAAAAAGGAGCAGGCATTAGGCACGGCCCTAGTGCCAGCCCAAAACGCCTTGCTTAGCCACACCCTCAAGGGACTTCAGCAGTAATAGACATTAAGCCATAAGTGCAAACTTGACTTAGTTAAACCAAGAGGGCCGGTTAAACTCGTGCCAGCCACCGCGGTTATACGAGAGGCCCAAGTTGATAAATGCCGGCGTAAAAAGTGGTTAGTTCTATATTTTACTAAAGCCAAACATCTTCAAAACTGTCATACGTTCTCGAGGGCAGGAAGTTCTTCTACGAAAGTGGCTTTAAATCATACACTCCACGAAAGCTAGGAAACAAACTGGGATTAGATACCCCACTATGCCTAGCCTTAAACACAGGTGACTACTTTACACCTATCGCTTGCCAGGGAACTACGAGCCCCAGCTTAAAACCCAAAGGACTTGGCGGTGCTTTAGACCCCCCTAGAGGAGCCTGTTCTAGAACCGATAACCCCCGTTCAACCTCACCCTCTCTTGTCTTTCCCGCCTATATACCGCCGTCGTCAGCCTACCCTGTGAAGGATTCAAAGTAAGCAAAATTGGTAGAACCCAAAACGCCAGGTCGAGGTGTAGCGTACGAGAGGGGAAGAAATGGGCTACATTCACTGAACCAGTGAACAACGGACGATGCCTTGAAACAAACATCTAAAGGAGGATTTAGCAGTAAGAGGAGAAACATAGAGTCCCTCTGAAACTGGCCCTGAAGCGCGCACACACCGCCCGTCACTCTCCCCAAAACAAACACAGACATAAATAAGAAAAAATAAAAATAAAGGGGAGGCAAGTCGTAACATGGTAAGTGTACCGGAAGGTGCACTTGGAAAAACCAGAGTGTAGCTAAAATAGTATAGCATCTCCCTTACACTGAGAAGATACCTGTGCAAATCAGGTCACACTGAACACATCCTCCCAACAGCTAGCCCACCCTCCCAAACCCAACAAACAACATTAATATCCCCACAACCACACACACTGCAAAACAAATCATTTTTCCCCCCTAGTATGGGCGACAGAAAAGGAACAAGGCGCCATAGAGAAAGTACCGCAAGGGAAGGCTGAAAGAGAAATGAAAAAACCCAGTAAAGAGCAAAAAAGTAGAGATACCTACTCGTACCTTTTGCATCATGAACTAGTTAGTAAACATCGAGCAAAGCGTTCTTTAGTTTGAAACCCCGAAACTTAGCGAGCTACTCCAAGACAGCCTATTATAGGGCCAACCCGTCTCTGTGGCAAAAGAGTGGGAAGATCTTAGAGTAGAGGTGACAGACCTACCGAGCCTAGTTATAGCTGGTTGCCTACAAAATGAATAGAAGTTCAGCCTCTCAATTTCTTTACTCCCCCCTGGTTAATGCCACAAAGTGACAACAAGAAAACAAGATGGTTATTCAAAGGGGGAACAGCCCCTCTGAACAAAGACACAACTTTAATAGAAGGCAAAAGATCAAAAGACCCTAAAGCACGTACCTTAGTGGGCCTAAAAGCAGCCAACCACATAGAAAGCGTTAAAGCTCAAGTACTCTGCCACTTATAATTAAGACACCCCTATCTTAAGCCCCTATACATATTAGTAGGCCTTTTCATGCAAACATGAAAAAGATTATGCTAGCATGAGTAATAAGAGGAACAAGATCCTCTCCCGGCACCTGTTTACACCAGAACGAACATGCACTGAAAATTAACGCCCCCAATAAAAGAGGGCCCTGAGAAATACCATAATAGCCAAGAAGTACTCTCAAGACAAAAGCGTTAACCCCACACAGGAGTGCCAAAGGAAAGACTAAAAGAAAAAGAAGGAACTCGGCAAACACTGGCCTCGCCTGTTTACCAAAAACATCGCCTCTTGCACTTAGGCATATAAGAGGTCCCGCCTGCCCTGTGACTTAATAGTTTAACGGCCGCGGTATTTTGACCGTGCGAAGGTAGCGYAATCACTTGTCTTTTAAATGAAGACCTGTATGAATGGCATAACGAGGGCTAAGCTGTCTCCTTTTTCCAGTCAATGAAATTAATCTTCCCGTGCAGAAGCGGGAATTTATGCATAAGACGAGAAGACCCTATGGAGCTTCAGACAAAAGGCAGGTCATGTTAAAATAACTAGATAAACAGAACAAATTAAGTGATCCCTGCCCTCATGTTTTTGGTTGGGGCGACCGCGGGGGAACAAAATCCCCCATGTGGAATAGGAATCTTTCCTCAACAACAGAGCCACAGCTCTAATAAGCAGAATTTCTGACCAACAAGACCCGGCAAAGCCGATCAACGGACCGAGTTACCCTAGGGATAACAGCGCAATCCYCTTTTAGAGCCCATATCGACAAGGGGGTTTACGACCTCGATGTTGGATCAGGACATCCTAATGGTGCAGCCGCTATTAAGGGTTCGTTTGTTCAACGATTAAAGTCCTACGTGATCTGAGTTCAGACCGGAGTAATCCAGGTCAGTTTCTATCTATGTGATGCTCTTTTCTAGTACGAAAGGACCGAAAAGAGGAGGCCAATGCCACAGGCACGCCTCACTCCCACCTGCTGAATACAGCTAAAATAGGTAAAGGGGCATACCCCCAATGCCTGAGAAAAAAAGGCAAGTTAAAGTGGCAGAGCCCGGAAACTATGCAAAAGGCCTAAGCCCTTTAAACAGAGGTTCAAGTCCTCTCTTTAACTATGATAACAATTATCCTCACCCACATTCTCAACCCCCTTGCATACATTGTACCAGTCTTACTAGCTGTTGCATTCCTTACTCTTCTAGAACGAAAAGTCCTAGGCTACATACAGCTACGAAAGGGTCCAAATGTGGTCGGCCCCTATGGACTCCTTCAACCTATCGCTGATGGTGTCAAACTATTCATCAAAGAGCCTATTCGCCCCTCCACTGCATCCCCACTATTATTCCTAATTGCCCCCATCCTTGCACTAACCCTGGCCCTGACCCTCTGAGCCCCCATCCCCCTTCCCCACCCAGTCACAGACATCAACCTGAGCATCCTTTTCATTTTAGCCTTATCGAGCCTAGCAGTCTACTCTATCCTAGGCTCGGGCTGAGCCTCCAACTCAAAATATGCCCTGATTGGAGCCCTCCGAGCAGTAGCCCAGACAATTTCATATGAAGTAAGCTTGGGCCTAATCCTATTAAGTGCCATCATCTTCACAGGAGGCTTCACCCTGCAAACATTTAACATTACTCAAGAAAGCATCTGACTCTTGTTCCCTGCCTGGCCCCTTGCTGCAATATGATACATTTCTACGCTAGCAGAGACAAACCGAGCACCCTTTGACCTAACAGAGGGGGAGTCTGAGCTTGTATCTGGCTTCAATGTTGAGTATGCAGGAGGCCCCTTTGCACTGTTTTTCCTTGCAGAATATGCTAACATTCTTTTAATAAACACACTTTCTGCAACCTTATTTCTTGGCGCCTCCCACTTTCCCCACCTCCCAGAACTAACATCAATTAATCTAATAACTAAAGCTGCCTTCCTCTCGGTACTTTTTCTCTGAGTGCGAGCTTCCTACCCTCGCTTCCGTTATGACCAACTCATGCACCTGATCTGAAAAAATTTCCTGCCCCTAACACTAGCCCTTGTCATCTGACATCTAGCCCTCCCCCTTGCCCTTGCAGGCCTCCCCCCTCAGGGCTAACATGGAGCCGTGCCTGAAACAAAGGGCCACTTTGATAGAGTGAATAATGGGGGTTAAAGTCCCCCCGACTCCTTAGAAAGAAGGGACTCGAACCCTACCTGAAGAGATCAAAACTCTTAGTGCTTCCACTACACCACTTCCTAGCAAGGTCAGCTAAATAAGCTTTTGGGCCCATACCCCAAACATGTTGGTTAAAATCCTTCCCTTGCTAATGAACCCCTACATTATAACATTTCTTTACCTTTGCCTCATCCTAGGTACCACAATCACTGTCTCTAGCTCCCACTGACTACTAGCATGAATAGGACTAGAGATTAATACTCTAGCCATCATCCCACTAATAGCACAAAACCACCATCCCCGAGCCACAGAAGCAGCTACAAAATACTTCTTAACACAAGCTACTGCTGCAGCCACACTACTGTTTGCAAGCATTACTAATGCCTGACTGACAGGACAATGAGACATTAAACTCATAACTCACCCAATCCCCACGACCATGATTCTGCTTGCACTCTCCCTTAAAATTGGCCTTGCCCCCCTCCACACCTGACTACCAGAAGTCCTCCAGGGGCTTGACTTACTAACAGGGCTCATCCTCTCCACCTGACAGAAACTTGCACCCTTCAGCCTCCTCCTACAAATTCCTGCCTACAGCCAAGACCTATTAATTCTTATAGGGCTGGCATCAACCCTGGTGGGGGGCTGGGGAGGCCTCAACCAAACACAACTACGGAAGATCCTTGCATACTCATCAATTGCACACCTAGGATGAATACTAATTATTATCCAATTTTCCCCCTCACTGACCCTCCTGGCACTCATTACATACCTGATTATAACTACCTCAACATTCCTCATCCTGAACTTTAATGACTCAAAAAGCATTAATGCTCTTGCAACATCCTGAGCAAAAGCACCTTTAATGACAACAATAACCCCTATCTTACTACTATCTTTAGGAGGACTCCCCCCAATGACAGGTTTCATGCCAAAGTGACTAATCCTCCAAGAGCTAACAAAACAACAACTCCCCATAACAGCTGTAATTGCAGCCCTAACAGCCTTACTTAGCCTCTACTTCTACCTACGACTATCATATGCAATAACCCTTACAATTACACCAAACAACTTAGCAGGGACAGCCCTCTGGCGGCTATGCCCATCCCACCCCTCCCTCATTCTTTCTTCAGCCACACTCATGGCAATCCTTCTCCTCCCACTCACCCCAGCAGTAACAGCCCTCCTCAATATTTAAAAGGGGCTTAGGATAGCACAAGACCAAAGGCCTTCAAAGCCTTAAGCGGGAGTGAAAATCTCCCAGCCCCTGAATAAGACTTGCAGGGCACTAACCCACATCTTCTGCATGCAAAACAGACACTTTAATTAAGCTAAAGCCTTACTAGATGGGAAGGCCTCGATCCTACAAACTCTTAGTTAACAGCTAAGTGCCCTAACCAGCGAGCATCCATCTACTTTCCCCCGCCTGCCAAAGACAAAGGCGGGGGAAAGCCCCGGCAGATCTTACTCTGCAACTTAAGATTTGCAATCTGATATGTAGGACACCTCAAGGCTTGGTAAAAAGAGGACTCAAACCTCTGTGCATGGGGCTACAACCCACCACTTAGACACTCAGCCATTTTACCTGTGGCAATCACACGCTGATTTTTCTCGACCAACCATAAAGACATTGGCACCCTATACCTTGTTTTCGGTGCCTGAGCAGGAATGGTAGGAACTGCCCTAAGCCTACTCATCCGAGCTGAATTAAGTCAACCTGGGGCTCTTCTAGGAGACGACCAAATTTACAATGTAATTGTTACTGCACATGCCTTTGTAATAATTTTCTTTATAGTAATACCAATCATGATTGGAGGCTTTGGGAACTGACTTATCCCCCTAATGATCGGTGCCCCAGATATGGCCTTCCCCCGAATGAACAACATAAGCTTTTGACTCCTTCCCCCTTCATTCCTTCTCCTCCTGGCATCTTCAGGTGTTGAAGCAGGGGCTGGAACTGGCTGAACAGTCTACCCCCCTCTAGCAGGAAACCTTGCCCATGCAGGAGCTTCTGTTGATCTAACTATTTTCTCCCTTCACTTGGCAGGTATTTCATCAATTCTTGGTGCAATTAATTTCATCACAACTATTCTAAATATGAAACCTCCTGCAATTTCACAATATCAGACACCTCTGTTCGTCTGAGCTGTTCTTATTACAGCGGTTCTCCTACTTCTATCTCTCCCAGTTCTTGCAGCTGGCATTACAATGCTACTAACAGACCGAAATCTCAACACAACTTTCTTTGACCCGTCAGGGGGAGGTGACCCAATTCTTTACCAACATCTATTCTGATTCTTTGGTCACCCAGAAGTATATATTCTTATTTTACCAGGATTTGGAATAATTTCCCATATTGTTGCATACTATGCAGGCAAAAAAGAACCATTTGGTTACATGGGAATAGTATGAGCTATAATGGCCATTGGCCTGCTTGGCTTCATTGTATGAGCCCATCACATGTTTACTGTAGGAATGGATGTAGACACACGGGCATACTTTACATCAGCAACAATAATTATTGCCATTCCAACTGGTGTAAAAGTGTTTAGCTGACTTGCCACTCTTCATGGAGGGGCCATCAAATGAGAAACCCCTCTCTTATGATCCCTTGGGTTTATTTTTCTTTTCACTGTAGGAGGACTAACAGGTATTGTTCTGGCCAACTCATCCCTCGATATTATACTACATGACACTTACTATGTAGTAGCTCATTTCCATTATGTTCTCTCTATGGGGGCAGTGTTTGCCATCATAGCAGGCTTTGTTCACTGATTCCCTCTTCTTTCAGGCTATACCCTCCACAGTACATGATCAAAAATTCACTTTGGTGTAATATTTGTTGGTGTAAACCTGACCTTCTTCCCGCAACATTTCCTAGGACTAGCAGGCATGCCACGACGGTACTCAGACTACCCAGATGCCTACACCCTTTGAAATACAGTTTCATCCCTAGGCTCCCTAATCTCACTCACTGCTGTTATCATGTTCCTATTTATTATCTGAGAAGCATTTGCAGCTAAGCGTGTAGTATCAGGAGTTGAACTCACTGCCACAAACATTGAATGACTGCATGGCTGCCCTCCACCCTACCACACATTTGAGGAGCCTGCCTTTGTTCAAGTTCAACAAGCCCACTAACGAGAAAGGGAGGACTCGAACCCCCATAAACTGGTTTCAAGCCAGCCACAAAACCCTTCTGTCACTTTCTTAATAAGATACTAGTATAGCTGATAATACACTGCTTTGTCAAGGCAGGGTCGTGGGTTAGACCCCCACGTATCTTAACTTAATGGCCCACCCCTCACAATTAGGTTTCCAAGATGCAGCATCACCCGTTATAGAAGAACTTCTTCACTTTCATGATCATGCCCTAATAATTGTCTTTCTCATTAGCACCCTTGTTCTTTACATTATTGTGGCAATAGTCTCCACACGCCTCACAAATATGTACATTCTAGACTCCCAAGAAATTGAAATCATCTGAACCATTCTTCCTGCAATCATTCTTATTTTAATTGCCCTTCCCTCCCTACGAATTCTCTACCTTATGGATGAAATTAATAATCCACACCTAACAGTTAAAGCAATTGGACACCAATGATACTGAAGCTATGAGTATACTGACTACCAAGAAATTGCCTTTGATTCTTACATAGTCCCCACACAAGACTTAGCACCAGGACAATTCCGCCTATTAGAAGTTGACCACCGGATGGTTGTCCCAACAGAAGCCCCAGTCCGAGTGCTAGTTACAGCAGAAGATGTCCTACACTCATGAGCAGTACCCGCCCTAGGGGTGAAAATAGATGCAGTCCCAGGACGACTTAACCAAACAGCCTTTATTGCCTCCCGCCCTGGAGTTTTCTATGGTCAATGCTCAGAAATCTGTGGTGCAAATCACAGCTTCATACCTATCGTAGTTGAAGCAGTACCTCTAAAATACTTCCAAGACTGATCAACACTAATGCTTGAAGACGCCTCACTAAGAAGCTAAATAGGGCCATAGCGTCAGCCTTTTAAGCTGAAGATTGGTGCCCCCCAACCACCCTTAGTGACATGCCTCAGTTAAACCCCGCCCCTTGGTTTGCCATCTTAGTCTTCTCTTGACTTGTTTTCCTAACGATTGTTGTACCAAAAATTCTTAACTACACCTTCCCTAATGAACCTACCCCCCAAAGCACTCAAATCCCTAAAACAGACCCCTGAACCTGACCATGATAACAAGCTTCTTTGACCAATTTATAAGCCCCACCTATCTAGGAATTCCCCTCATGGGCCTTGCTTTTGTCCTGCCCTGACTCTTATTTCCATCTCCTGCCCCCCGATGAATTAACAATCGGTTCCTTACCCTCCAAGGGTGGTTTATCAACCGATTCACATCACAACTCCTGTCCCCCATAAATGTGGGAGGTCACAACTGAGCACTTATTCTAGCCTCATTAATAACATTTTTGCTATCCCTAAATATACTAGGCCTTCTACCCTATACATTCACACCAACTACCCAACTATCTTTAAACATAGGACTTGCAGTTCCTCTATGACTTGCCACTGTGATTATTGGCCTACGAAATCAACCAACAGCTGCCCTTGGACACTTACTGCCAGAAGGCACCCCAGTGCCCCTCATCCCAGTACTAATCATTATCGAAACAATTAGCCTGTTTATTCGACCCCTCGCACTAGGGGTTCGGCTGACAGCCAACCTGACAGCAGGCCACCTACTGATGCAACTAATTGCAACAGCAGCCTTTGTACTAATGCCAATAATGCCAACAGTAGCCATCCTCACTTCTATTGTTCTCCTCCTCCTCACGATCCTAGAAGTTGCTGTTGCTATAATTCAAGCATATGTCTTTGTTCTACTCCTAAGCCTCTATCTACAAGAAAATGTTTATGGCCCGCCAAGCACATGCATACCACATAGTAGACCCTAGCCCATGACCCCTAACAGGAGCAGTTGCTGCTCTCCTAATAACCTCCGGCCTTGCCATTTGATTCCACTACAACAAAGTCTCCCTAATAGTACTAGGTACCATCCTTCTACTACTGACAATATTCCAATGATGGCGAGACATCGTCCGAGAAGGCACATATCAAGGTCACCACACCCCTCCTGTCCAAAAGGGACTTCGATATGGCATAATCCTATTTATTACATCAGAAGTATTCTTTTTCCTTGGATTTTTCTGAGCTTTCTTCCACTCCAGCCTAGCCCCCACACCTGAAATTGGAGGATGCTGACCCCCGACAGGCATTACCCCACTAGACCCCTTTGGAGTTCCCCTACTAAACACTGCAGTCCTCCTAGCCTCAGGGGTCACAGTAACATGAGCCCATCATAGCATCATAGAAGGTGAACGAAAACAAGCCATCCAAGGGCTTGCCCTAACTATTGTTTTAGGCGGCTACTTCACCTTCCTGCAAGGAATGGAGTACTATGAAGCCCCCTTCACAATTGCAGACGGAGTTTATGGATCAACTTTCTTTGTGGCCACAGGCTTCCATGGCCTCCATGTCATTATTGGAACTTCCTTCCTTGCTGTCTGTCTTCTTCGACAAATCAACTACCACTTTACAATGGAACACCACTTTGGCTTTGAGGCAGCAGCTTGATACTGACACTTTGTTGATGTAGTTTGACTATTCCTTTATATCTCTATCTACTGATGAGGATCCTATCTTTCTAGTACTAATGTTAGTATTAGTGACTTCCAATCACCAGGTCTTGGTTAGAATCCAAGGAAAGATAATGAATCTAATTATAACAGTAATTTTTATTGCCGTTGCCCTCTCCACCATCCTAGCAATTGTCTCCTTCTGACTGCCCCTAATCACACCAGACCAAGAGAAACTATCACCCTATGAGTGTGGATTTGACCCTATTGGCTCAGCCCGTTTGCCTTTTTCAATACGATTCTTTCTAGTCGCAATTTTGTTTCTTCTATTTGACCTTGAAATTGCATTACTTCTCCCTCTACCCTGAGGAGACCAGCTCCCAAACCCAACAATCACATTCTTCTGGGCAGCTCTTGTGCTAGTACTACTCACCCTCGGCCTAATTTATGAATGACTACAAGGCGGGCTCGAATGAGCTGAATAGGCAATTATTTTAATTAAAATATTTGATTTCGGCTCAAAAGCTCGTGGTTAAAGTCCACAATTGCCTAATGACCCCCACACAATTCACATCTTCCCTAACCTTTTTAATAGCTTTAGCAGGTCTTACATTCTACCGGACCCACCTTCTCTCAGCCCTATTATGCCTGGAAGCAATGATACTCTCCCTGTTTGTGGCCCTCTCAGCATGAACGATACACCTCGACATATCAAGCTTCTCAGCCTCCCCCCTGCTCCTTCTCGCATTCTCTGCCTGTGAAGCCAGTGCCGGACTGGCTTTACTAGTAGCCACTGCTCGTACACATGGTACAGACCACATACAAAGCCTAAACCTCCTAAAATGCTAAAAATCCTGATCCCAACAATTATGCTAGTGCCCACCACTTGGCTTGCCCCAGGTAAAATAATCTGACCAACAGCCCTAATACACAGCCTAATTATTGCTTTTATTAGCCTTACCTGATTACACAGCTCAGGGGACACAGGATGGTCCTCCCTAAACCACTTTATAGCCCTTGACCCACTTTCTTCTCCCCTTTTAGTCCTGACTTGCTGACTTCTTCCACTTATAATTCTAGCCAGCCAAAGCCACACAGCAGGGGAACCAGAAAACCGCCAACGAATGTACATCTCCCTCCTAACTTCACTACAAATCTTCCTCATCATAGCCTTCTCAGCAACAGAAGTAATCTTGTTCTATATCATATTTGAAGCAACCCTTGTCCCCACCCTTCTACTAATCACCCGATGAGGTAACCAAGCAGAGCGCCTAAATGCAGGAACATACTTCTTATTTTACACTCTTGCAGGTTCTCTCCCCCTCCTTGTTGCACTACTTCTCCTTCAAAACACCACAGGCACACTATCTCTCTTAACTCTTCAATATGCCCCGGCACTCCCAATACTAACAACAGGGGACAAAATTTGATGGGCAGGTTGCCTACTAGCCTTCCTAGTAAAAATACCACTATATGGCATACACCTTTGACTTCCAAAAGCCCATGTAGAAGCACCCATCGCAGGCTCAATAGTTCTTGCAGCCGTGCTTCTAAAACTTGGGGGTTATGGAATGATACGAATAATGATTGTACTCGAGCCACTTACTAAAGAACTAAGCTATCCTTTTATTATCCTCGCATTATGGGGGGTAATCATAACTGGTTCAATCTGCTTACGACAAACAGACCTTAAATCTCTAATCGCCTACTCATCTGTGGGGCACATAGGCCTTGTTGCTGGAGGGATCCTAATCCAGACACCATGAGGATTTACAGGAGCTTTAATCCTCATAATTGCCCATGGATTAACATCTTCTGCCCTATTCTGCCTTGCCAACACTAACTATGAGCGAACCCACACTCGTACAATGATTCTTGCCCGAGGCATACAAGTTGTCTTACCCCTTATAACAACCTGATGGTTTATTGCAAGCCTAGCAAACCTTGCACTCCCCCCTCTCCCAAACCTGATGGGCGAACTAATAATCATCACATCCCTCTTCAACTGATCATGGGCTACAATTGCCCTCACAGGTGCTGGCACACTAATTACTGCAGGTTACTCTCTGTATATATTCCTTATAACACAACGAGGGCCAATCCCACAACATATTATTGCCCTTGACCCTTCACACACCCGAGAACACCTGCTTCTTGCACTCCACCTTCTCCCCCTTCTACTCCTAATTTCAAAACCTGAGCTAATCTGAGGGTGAACATTCTGTAGACATAGTTTAACAAAAACCTTAGATTGTGATTCTAAAGACAGAGGTTAAAACCCCCTTGTCCACCGAGAGAGGCTTGCAAGCAACAAAGACTGCTAACCCTTGTACCCTCGGTTGAATTCCGGAGCTCCCTCGCCTTGCTTTTAAAGGATAACAGCTCATCCATTGGTCTTAGGAACCAAAAACTCTTGGTGCAAATCCAAGTAAAAGCTATGCACCCTACACCACTAATAATAACCTCAAGCCTACTTATTATTTTTGCCCTCCTTACCTACCCTCTTCTCACCACCTTCTCCCCAAGCCCCAAGCCAACCAACTGAGCTGAAACCCATGTAAAAACAGCAGTAAAACTCGCATTTTTTGTAAGCCTCCTTCCTCTATTCCTTTTTATTGCAGAGGGGGCTGAAACTGTTATCACCAACTGATCCTGAATAAATACATTAATCTTTGACATTAACATCAGCCTTAAGTTTGACTTTTACTCCCTGATTTTTACCCCTGTGGCACTGTATGTCACCTGATCAATTCTAGAGTTTGCCCTATGATACATACACTCAGACCCCTACATAAATCGCTTCTTCAAATATCTCCTAACTTTCCTCATTGCCATAATTATCCTTGTAACAGCCAACAATATGTTCCAAATCTTCATTGGATGAGAAGGTGTAGGCATCATATCCTTCCTCCTCATTGGCTGATGATACGGCCGGGCAGATGCAAACACTGCAGCACTGCAGGCAGTCCTATATAACCGAGTAGGGGACATTGGACTAATCTTTGCCATAGCCTGAATAGCAACTAACCTTAACTCCTGAGAATTTCAGCAAATTTTCCTAACCACACAAAACCTGGACCTCACTTACCCCTTGCTAGGCCTCATTCTGGCCGCCACAGGTAAGTCTGCTCAATTTGGACTCCACCCATGGCTTCCATCAGCCATGGAGGGTCCTACACCGGTATCTGCCCTACTTCATTCAAGCACAATAGTGGTTGCTGGAATCTTCCTTCTCATCCGAATGAGCCCTCTCATGGACAACAACCCTTTGATTTTAACCACATGCTTATGTTTAGGGGCCCTAACCACCCTTTTCACAGCAACCTGTGCCTTAACCCAAAATGATATCAAGAAAATTGTTGCCTTCTCAACATCAAGCCAACTGGGCCTAATGATAGTTACAATTGGACTAAATCAACCCCATCTTGCCTTCCTCCACATCTGCACCCATGCCTTCTTCAAAGCCATACTCTTCCTATGCTCAGGGTCTATTATCCACAGCCTAAATGATGAGCAAGACATCCGCAAAATAGGAGGAATACACCACCTTGCCCCCTTCACCTCCTCCTGTCTAACAATTGGCAGCCTTGCACTAACAGGCACCCCATTCCTTGCTGGCTTCTTCTCCAAAGATGCCATCATTGAAGCCCTAAATACCTCCCATATTAACGCCTGAGCCCTTATCCTAACCCTAATTGCCACTTCCTTCACCGCCATCTACAGCCTGCGTGTTGTATTCTTTGTCTCTATAGGCCACCCTCGCTTTAACTCCCTTTCCCCAATTAATGAAAACGACCCACATGTAATTAACCCCATCAAACGGCTTGCATGAGGAAGCATTCTAGCAGGGCTTATTATTACCTCAAACATTATTCTTCCAAAGACCCCAGTTATAACAATACCYTCATCCCTAAAACTTGCAGCACTTATTGTAACAATCATTGGCCTTCTAACAGCCCTAGAACTCGCCAGCCTAACTGCTAAACAATTTACCCCTCACCCCACCCTACCACTACACCACTTCTCAAACATGCTTGGCTTCTTCCCAGCAATCATCCACCGTCTTCCCCCAAAAATAAATCTTCTTCTGGGCCAATATATTGCATCCCAGATAGTAGACCAAACATGACTAGAAAAATCTGGGCCAAAAGCCATCTACACAACCAACCTCCCCCTTATTTCAACTACAAGCAACCTGCAACAAGGGATGATTAAAACTTTCCTTGCACTATTCTTCCTAACCTTTGCATTAGCACTACTCCTTCTAAAAGCCTAAACTGCCCGAAGTGCCCCTCGACTGGACCCCCGACACACTTCTAACACCACAAACAAAGTTAAAAGGAGGGTTCAAGCAGCAATTACTAACATTCCACCCCCTGAAAGATACAGCCCTGCCACCCCAGTCATATCCACTCGTACTAGAGAGAATGCCCCAGCATCACCCCCCTCTAGAGATAGCCCCACACCTTCACCAAACACATAGTACCAAATAGAAGCCCCTGCCACTAGAACATAAACAGCTACTTTTCACCCAACTTCACGACTCCCTAGTGTCTCGGGGTAGGGGTCAGCAGCCAGTGCTGCCGAATATGCAAACACTACTAACATCCCTCCAAGGTAGATCAAGAACAGGATCAATGCTAGAAAAGAAGCACCTTGAACAACCAACAGCCCACAGCTTATCCCCGCCATGCACACAACCCCCAATGCTGCAAACTGTGGCCCAATATTAGACGCAACCCCAACAGCCCCTGCAACAATACTAAGCATAAACAGAAAAACAATAAGACTCATTATTCCTGCCAGGATTTTAACCAGGACTAATGGCTTGAAAAACCACCGTTGTTATTCAACTACAGGAAACCTTAATGACTAGCCTACGAAAAACCCACCCCCTACTTAAAATTGCAAACGGCGCACTAGTAGACTTACCTGCTCCCTCAAACATTTCTGCATGGTGAAACTTTGGCTCCCTTCTGGGCCTTTGCCTGGGTGCTCAAATTGTGACAGGGCTTTTCCTTGCAATACACTATACCTCAGACATTGCCACAGCCTTCTCATCTGTTGCACACATCTGCCGTGATGTTAACTTTGGCTGAATAATTCGGAATATACATGCCAATGGCGCCTCATTCTTTTTCATCTGCATTTATCTCCACATCGGACGAGGCCTTTACTACGGCTCTTACCTTTATAAAGAAACATGAAACATTGGAGTTGTCCTTCTACTACTAGTAATGATAACTGCCTTTGTCGGATATGTCCTACCCTGGGGGCAAATGTCTTTCTGGGGTGCAACAGTAATTACTAACCTCCTTTCTGCAGTCCCTTATGTAGGGAATACACTCGTGCAATGAATTTGAGGTGGCTTTTCAGTAGATAATGCAACACTTACACGCTTCTTTGCCTTCCACTTCCTCCTTCCATTTGTTGTTCTTGCCATAACTATCCTACACCTCCTGTTCCTACACGAAACAGGATCCAACAACCCTGCTGGGTTAAACTCAGATGCTGACAAAATCCCTTTCCACCCCTACTTCTCCTACAAAGACCTCCTTGGCTTTGCCATCATACTGCTTGCACTAACATGCCTTGCCCTATTCTCCCCTAATTACCTAGGAGATCCTGACAACTTCACCCCTGCAAACCCCCTAGTCACACCCCCACACATTAAACCAGAATGATACTTCCTATTTGCTTATGCCATTCTACGATCGATCCCAAACAAACTTGGGGGAGTCTTAGCTCTTCTTGCATCTATCCTTGTGCTAATACTTGTCCCCTTCCTCCACACCTCTAAACAACGAAGTTTAACCTTCCGCCCACTCTCACAGTTCATCTTCTGAACCCTAGTTGCAGACGTAATTATTCTGACATGAATTGGGGGAATACCAGTTGAGCACCCATACATTATCATTGGACAAATTGCATCCTTCCTGTACTTCTTCATCTTCCTAGGCCTTTTCCCAATAACAGGATGACTAGAAAACAAACTCCTTCAAACTGCATGCAACAGTAGCTCAGCGCCAGAGCGCCGGTCTTGTAAGCCGGCCGCCGGAGGTTAAAATCCTCCCTGCTGCTCAAAGAAGGGAGATTCTAACTCCCACCCCTAGCTCCCAAAGCTAGCATTCTAAATTTAACTATTCTTTGCTCAAATACATATATGTATTTACCCCATACATATATATCAAACATATCAATAATGTTTGAGGACATAGCTATGTATAACACCCATTAATAGACTTTGGACACTCATTCATCAACAATCAATTAAGAGTTACAAAGTACATCAAACCAAAATCAACACAACTGCATACTAATAGAAACTACCCAGCTAAACAACCACATATCAAGCTAAATACTGACACCTGATTTCAGTAAAACACATATAACAAACTCCCCTTTTATATTCAGTAAGACTTAATATGGATAAGGAAGACATTTTAGTCAAGCATGTATATCTGCTTAATGAAAGTGAGGGGCAAGTATTCGTGGGGGTTTCACAGAATGAACTATTACTGGCATTTGGTTCCTACTTCAGGGCCATTTATTGATATTATTCCCCACACTTTCATCGACGCTTGCATAAGTTGTTGGTGGAGTACTAGGGGACCGTGACCCCACATGCCAGGCGTTCTTTCTAATGGGCATGGTTATTTTTTTCTTTTTTTCCTTTCACTAGCATTTCAGAGTGCAGCGCTAAGGTTAACTGACAAGGGAGTACATTTCCTTGTTTTTAATGGAATCGTTTCATGGTTTAAGACTTAATTAGAAGAATTGCATAACTGATTTCATGAGCATAAATAGTTAGTGACTTCTCCTAACATAACTAAGAAGTGCCCCCCTCGGTTTTTGCGGGTAAAACCCCCCTACCCCCCTAATTTCGAGACCTGATATTAATCCTGAAAACCCCCCGGAAACAGGAAAGCCTCGAGTTAGGTATTTACCCCTCCCATAATGCATCTATTTACATTATTAAAATAATATTTTT